ATACCGCTACGTTGACTCTTCTCGACTAATCACAAAGATATCGGAACCTTATACTTCATCTTCGGAGCATGAGCAGGTATAGTCGGTACTTCTCTCAGCCTCTTAATTCGAGCTGAATTAGGCCAACCTGGGAGTTTAATCGGAAATGACCAAATTTACAATGTTATTGTGACAGCCCATGCTTTCGTGATAATTTTTTTTATAGTGATACCAATCATAATTGGTGGCTTCGGGAACTGACTTGTCCCCTTGATATTAGGAGCTCCTGACATAGCTTTTCCACGAATAAACAACATGAGGTTCTGGCTTCTACCACCATCTCTATGCCTTTTATTATCAAGAGGTATAGTGGAAAGTGGAGTTGGAACCGGATGAACTGTTTACCCCCCATTATCGGCAGGTATTGCTCATGCCGGAGCCTCTGTAGATCTAGGAATCTTCTCTCTTCACCTTGCAGGAATCTCTTCCATCCTAGGAGCTGTAAATTTCTTAACTACGGTTATTAATATACGTTCAACAGGAATAACTATAGACCGTATACCTCTTTTTGTGTGGTCTGTTTTCTTAACAGCTATCCTTCTGCTTCTTTCTCTACCGGTTTTAGCTGGTGCCATTACAATACTCCTTACTGACCGAAACCTTAATACCTCCTTCTTTGACCCCGCAGGAGGGGGAGACCCAGTCCTTTATCAACACCTGTTCTGATTTTTTGGTCATCCTGAAGTTTATATTTTAATCTTGCCTGCATTCGGAATAATCTCCCACATTGTAAGACAGGAATCAGGTAAAAAAGAAGCATTCGGTACATTAGGTATAATTTACGCCATAATAGCAATTGGAGTTTTAGGATTTGTGGTATGAGCTCACCACATATTTACAGTTGGTATAGACGTTGATACCCGTGCTTACTTCACCTCAGCCACCATAATTATTGCAGTTCCAACGGGCATTAAGATCTTTAGGTGATTAGGAACTTTACATGGAACTCAGTTTTCATACTCTCCGTCCCTTCTTTGAGCTCTAGGATTTATTTTCTTATTTACTGTAGGCGGGCTAACCGGAGTTGTATTAGCGAACTCTTCTATTGACATTGTTCTTCATGACACCTATTATGTTGTTGCCCACTTCCACTATGTTTTATCTATAGGCGCTGTTTTTGGGATTTTTGCCGGTATTGCTCACTGATTTCCCTTATTCACTGGTCTTACTATACATGCCCCCTGGTTAAAAATTCACTTTATCACAATATTTATTGGTGTTAATATTACTTTCTTTCCCCAACATTTCCTAGGTTTAAATGGAATACCTCGTCGATATTCAGATTACCCAGATGCCTACACAGCTTGAAATGTCGTATCTTCTATAGGATCAACTGTATCTCTACTAGCCGTTTTAGGATTCGTAATAATTACATGAGAAGCTTTTGCAAGAGCTCGTCCAGCCCAGAGCTCTCTATTTATACAGACTTCAATCGAGTGAACTCAACATCTTCCCCCTGCCGATCACAGTTTTAACGAAATTCCTGTGATCTCCAAGTAATTATTATAATAAATAACCCTTATTCCCGGTATAGCAAAGTAATGCGTAGGGCTTATAAACCCTAAGATAATATGACTAATCACATTTACTGGAAATCTTAGCTATAACAAATTCATCTGTTACCCACCTAGTTATCGATTTTATTTTCTCGCTTTTAGACTCTTTTTTTAAGTCTTTTAGCAATCTTCTCTCTTTTCTAAGAGAATGCTCTTTCGCTGATTTCTGTTTCATATTTTATAATGCCGTTATCCTATTCTTTTTTCTTCGTATGGTATGTTTTACAGTAAAGTGAACTATTTTTACTCCTTTCCTATGAGAATTCAAGAATACCTTTAAAATTTTACATTACTTATTTATACGCTCCACTTCTTGAATTAAAACGGTGATCTATATATACCTTTTTATCTTATATTTGATCTCCTTCATAATGGTTCTCGGATTGCCTGGTCTAAGTCCTCAAGATGCTCTTATTTTTATTGGTCAGCTCACTCAAGATCTTTGCAACTCCTGTTTCCCCTCGGTTCAAGCCATAGAGCCATCAGATGATGCGCTTATAAACAAAACGGCTAGTGCTAAACCAGTAGCTTCAAATTATACTCCTTCAACAGAAGGGGGTATAAGTGGAACTACTAATACTGAACCAGTAGCTTCAAATTATATTCCTTCAACAGAAGGAGATATAAGTGGAACTACTAATACTGAACCAGTAGCTTCAAATTATATTCCTTCAACAGAAGGAGATATAAGTAGGGCTACTGGTACTAAGCCCAAAACTCCAAATTTAACTTCCTCGAATGAGGGAGTTATAAGCAGGGCTACCGGCACTAAACCTAAAACATTGAACCTAGATCCAAATTCTCTTTACTCGTTTGATTTACACTCTCCTTCTTCTCGGACCTCTACCATACCTCCTTCTCACCCTTATGCCGGTGACCCTATGACTAGATTACCTGAAGAAGATTATGTTTCTGGAACATCTGACCAAATTGGCATAATTGCTATTGTTGATGATCTTTCTGTTCTTGATTTAGATGATCAGACTTATTTTCGGACAAATAATCCATTAACACCTGTTGAAGAAGAATTATACTCCCCTAGTTCAGACTGCGAGGATGACTCATCTTCTAGGTGCGAAGGGGCTTGTGCCCTTCCTATTAAGTCTTCTCATTCCCCTGAACTTAAAGTTTTAGTGAAAGTAGCTTTAGAAAAAGTAGACGATACAGGAGACGGTTCCCCCGTCAATTAATTTAACGTATTAATCTATTGAAATCTACTACTCGGTCTCATGCCAGTCCCTGAGCCCATAAACTAGTTAGTCTTTTAAAGACTAATGACAATATGATCTGCTATTGGATTTCAAGACAGCGCCTCCCCGCTCATGGAGCAATTAATTTTTTTTCATGATCATGCAATACTAGTGCTTATTATGATCACTACGCTTGTAGGCTATTTACTTTTATCTCTTTTCCCAAATAAGCTTGTAAACCGTTACCTCTTAGAGGAACAGACCATTGAAATTATTTGGACTATTTTACCCGCTATTATTTTATTTTTTATTGCACTCCCTTCTTTACGGCTTTTATATCTTCTTGATGAAGTTAATACACCTAGCTTGACCGTCAAAGCTATCGGCCACCAGTGATACTGAAGTTATGAATACTCAGATTTTACTGATTTACAATTCGATTCTTACATAGTTCCTCAATCCGACCTGTCTATATCCGGGTTTCGCCTTTTAGATGTCGACAACCGATCCGTTCTTCCAATAAATACACAGGTACGAGTACTAGTTTCCGCAGCAGATGTTATTCATTCATGGACTGTACCTGCTTTAGGTGTTAAAGCTGATGCCATTCCCGGTCGCTTAAATCAAATTAGATTTAATTTAAGACGACCAGGTTTATTTTTTGGTCAATGTTCTGAAATTTGTGGAGCTAATCATAGGTTTATACCTATTGTAGTAGAAAGTTCGTCTCTTAAATCCTTCTTATCATGAATTGCTAGTTTATCAGACCAATCACTAGGTGACTGAAAGTAAGTATAGATCTTTTAAATCTGTGATAGATAAAGTAACGTTATCTCCTAGTGATATTAAAATTAGTTAAAGAATAACACAAGCTTGTCAAGCTTGAATTACTTTCAAAAGTATTTTAATATCCCACAAATAATACCTATAGACTGATTGCTTCTTCTTCTTTTTTTTTTTACTATTTTCTTTATCAACTTTATTATAACTTATTATATAAAATCTCCTGTAAAATTTAATATTAAACCTTCCAACATGTATAATATTAGGTCTAGTAATGTATTATGAAAATGATAACCAATTTATTTTCTAGATTTGACCCTTCTTCTTCTCTTATTTTTAATTTTCATTTAAACTGGATCTCTTCAACCCTTAGTTTAATTTTCATTCCTTTTCTCTATTGATTTAGTAATTCCCGATGAGCTACCTTATGATCTAAAATTTGCGGGATCTTACACTCCGAATTTAAAACATTAATAGGATTCACAAATCCTGGGGGTACAATTTTCATAGTCACTTTGTTTACAATCATTGCTTTTAATAATTCTTTAGGTCTCCTCCCTTATATTTTTACCAGAACTAGACATCTAGCTGTGACTTTAGCTCTTGCTCTCCCACTATGAATCTCTTTTATAATTTATGGATGATTAAATCGAACTAAACTTATATTTGCCCATTTGGTACCTATAGGCACGCCAGGACCTTTAATACCATTCATGGTATTGATCGAAACTGTAAGAAATATTATCCGACCTGGCACTTTAGCTGTTCGACTTGCGGCTAACATAATTGCAGGACATCTCCTTTTAACTCTACTAGGATCTACAGGACCCTCCCTGTCTCAAACTCTCCTTTATCTACTCTTGAGATCTCAAATTCTTCTATTAACACTAGAGTCAGCTGTGGCTGTTATTCAGTCCTATGTTTTTGCTGTTTTAACAGCCCTTTATGCTAGTGAAGTAAATTAATGATAACTCATAATCACCACACTTTCCATCTAGTTGACATAAGACCTTGACCTTTAACAGGATCTGTTAGAGCTTTAATAATCACTACTGGACTAGTAAAATGGTTCCATCAATTTAATATAGACCTATTGATTTTAGGTTTACTTGCTACCTCTCTCACCATAATTCAATGGTGACGTGATATTACACGAGAAGGTACTTATCAAGGCCTACATACAACCCGAGTCATGGTAGGACTTCAATGAGGAATAATTCTTTTTATTACATCTGAAGTCCTATTCTTCTTTTCTTTTTTTTGGGCTTTCTTTCACAGTAGATTGTCCCCTTCTATTGAGCTAGGAAATTGTTGACCCCCTGCCGGTATTCAGCCTTTTAACCCTTTTCAAATTCCTCTTTTAAACACAGCTATTCTCCTAGCCTCAGGGGCTACCGTAACATGGTCTCATCATGCTATTATTTCATCTAATTTAACCCAGGCCCTTCAGAGACTAACTTTAACTGTAATTCTAGGGTTTTATTTTAGTGCCCTACAAGCTTTAGAATATTTTGAAGCTCCCTTCACAATTGCAGACTCTGTTTATGGATCAACATTTTTTGTTGCCACAGGTTTCCACGGACTTCATGTTATTATCGGATCTTTGTTTTTATTAGTTTGTTTATATCGAATATACATATGTCATTTCTCCTCGACCCACCATCTAGGTTTTGAAGCTGCTGCCTGGTACTGACATTTTGTTGACGTTGTATGACTCTTCTTATATGTCTCAATTTACTGGTGAGGTAGTTAAGAATTTTTCTAATATATAAAGTATAATTGGCCTCCAACCAGTCTGTCTGGTTTATCCAGGAAAAGTAATTTTAATTCTTGTTTTATTTACTCTTTCCACTCTAGTCTTAGCTTTTTCTATTATAATTTTCTCTTCACTCCTAGCGAAAAAGTCTATTTTAGACCGTGAAAAAAATTCACCTTTTGAATGCGGATTCGACCCAAAGGGCTCTGCTCGACTCCCCTTCTCCCTCCGGTTTTTCTTAATTGCCGTAATTTTCTTAATTTTTGATGTTGAAATCACTTTATTGCTGCCATTAGTGCCTATTTCATATCTCACTAACCTAATCTCTATTACCCAAACCGGATTTTTCTTCTTTATCATCCTATTATTAGGTTTATACCATGAATGAAATCAAGGAGCTTTGGAATGAGCAGATTGAGATTATAGTCAATTATGACACCTGATTTGCATCTAGGAAGTGCTACTTTTAGCTGGTCTTAATTAAGAAGTGAAGTTTATCACATCCAGTTTCGACCTGGATTTTGGTTATAGGCAACCCTTAGTTATTAACTAAAGCCAAAATAGAGGCTCATCACTGTTAATGATGTAATTGAAATAAATATGATTTCTAGTTAAGCGAAAAAAATCTGCGATAACAAGAAGCTTCTAACTTTTTAGTTGGGGGGTTGAATTCCGTCCTTTTTTCTGTTTTTATAGTGTAAGCTTAGCACGCCATGCTTTCAACTTGGAATTAAAGGGGGACCCTTTTAAAAACATTTACTCTTTTTACCTGAAGATTAAAAATCTCTTTTGCAGCTTCAATGCAACGCTCTTATATAAACTATTCAAGTATTTCATAAATACTACTAAACCTAATAACCATATCACTGTAAGTATCATATAAATCTTAATATTATTATCCTGAGCTATTTGTGATTTAATTGATATATTAACAATTGTATTGTAAACACCCTGACCTCCATAATATTCAAATCAGCCCCTATCACCTCTCTTACTATAAACCAAGCCTATTTTTAAAAATATTAAGGAGACCCTTTGGGTAGATAAAAAAGGTATAAATCATATTGAGCCTCTAAACATCACCAGTCTGTATATCTTTAATGACTTCAAATTGTATATAATTCTTATAGAATTCAATCTATACCCAATTAAACCCCCAACCAAGCTAACTGCTAAAGCTAAGTATTTTAAGTAATAAGGTAAACAAACTATTACAGGAGACGGGAATAACAACCAAGATAAGCAACTTCCTCCCATAATAGCACCCACTCCTAAACCCGCTATAGATCTAGTTATAACTGAGTTATTATCTCTAATTCTACCCCCTCTTTTAAAATTTCAATCTCCAGTTAATCTATAATATACCAATCGAAACCTGTAAGAAACCGTTAGCCCAGTTGCTAAAATTATCAACGTATAACAGATTATATTTAAATTTCTAGAGAAGACCACTTCTAAAATTAAATCTTTTGAATAAAACCCAGCTAAAAACGGAGTCCCACATAAAGCTAAATTTGCTAAATTTATTAAAACAACCCTCAAAGGTAAAGATATCACTAACCCTCCTATAACGCGGATATCTTGATAATCCCCGACTCTATGAATTATAGATCCTGCACATATAAATAACAAAGCTTTAAATAAAGCGTGAGTTAGAAGGTGAAAAAAAGCCAGGTTTGGTATCCCTATACTTAAAATAAATATTATTACTCCTAACTGTCTTAACGTTGATAAGGCAATAATTTTTTTTAGATCAGTCTCAAAATTAGCTCCGAGACCGGATATAAATATAGTTAGTGAGGATAGGATGAGCAAAATTCTCTGCTCTAAACCCCCTCTTATTGCAGGGCTAAATCGGATTAATAAATAAACCCCCGCAGTAACTAGAGTAGAAGAATGAACAAGAGCTGATACTGGAGTGGGGGCTGCTATAGCAGCCGGTAATCAAGCTGAAAAAGGGATTTGAGCTCTTTTTGTTATTGAAGCAATAACAACTAGTATTACTAATCCCCTAATACAGTTTAACCTATCCTCTTCTACTATCATTAAATAGTTCCAGCCTCCTATCCTTCTTATTAAACCAATCCTTAATAGGATTGCTACATCACCTACCCGATTAGAGAGAGCCGTCAGTATTCCCGCTCTCGCCGACTTATCACTTTGGTAATAAATAACCAGAGCATAAGAAACTAATCCCAGTCCATCTCATCCTAGTAAAATACTAATCAGATTAGGGCTAATAATCAGAAACATTATAGAACCCACAAACCCTAACACCAAATAAATAAACCGATTAATATTTTCATCTATACTCATATATCTACCACTATAACGTAACACTATAGAAGAAATAAATATTACGAAAGATATAAATATTATTGACATTCAATCAATAATTATTGTTATTACAAAACTACAAGAATTTATATTAATAATTTCTCATTCAATAAAATAACCAAACCCTCTAAACAATATAACAATTGAATAAGAGAAAAATGTCAAACTAATTATCATCAAAAAAATAAAACTACTTAAACTTATTTTTATATTTCATGTCATTGTCCAAAATAAGATCCTTATATCACCAAATCCACAACCTGGTATTTTTTTTTAAACTATTTAGACAATTAAATATTATCCCTCCCTTTAAAATTAATATATTTAAAGGAACCCAATGTAAACATAGTACTAGATATTCACGGGTATTTCCTGAGCAACATGAAAACAAAGACCTAAAGAATTTTCCATGCTGCCTTAAAGAAAACAGATACAGTCTATAAGCTGCCCTAAAAAAAGAAAGAAGAGAAAGACTTACCATTCTCATTTTCGATCACCTAACTAAACTAATAATCAAACTAATTTCACCTAATAAATTTAGAGAAGGAGGAGCAGCTATATTTCCTGCCCTTAGTAAAAATCACCAGAGAGCTATTCTAGGTATAAAATTTAATATCCCTTTATTAATCAATAGTCTCCGACTTCCAACACGTTCATAACATATATTTGCTAAACAGAAAAGCCCGGATGAACACAAACCATGTCCCACTATCACAACAATAGCTCCCCTTAGTCCTCATCAATTAAATAATATTAACCCACAGAGAACCATTCCCATATGGGCCACAGAAGAATAAGCAATTAAAGATTTTATATCTGTTTGACGTAAGCATATTAAGCTAACTATTACCCCACCCATTAAACCTAGGCTAATCCATACCCAACAAAATTTTGACCTGATACACGAGAATACTGGTAGAATACGAATTAAACCATATCCACCTAGTTTAAGTAAAACACCCGCTAAAATTATCGACCCTGCCACTGGGGCTTCTACATGCGCCTTAGGCAACCACAAGTGAACTATATATACAGGCAATTTTACAATAAATGCAAAAACCCTGCTAAAATATCAAATCTTTTCAATTAACCTAGATGAGCAACCTTTAATTTCAACCAAATTTATTTCTAAACTTCCTCTTCAATTATATATACTTATTAAAGATACCAAAAGAGGTAATGAAGCGAATAAAGTATAAAATATTATATAAACCCCTGCTTGAATTCGTTCAGGTTGGTAGCCCCACCCTAGAATTAAAATAAAAGTGGGAATTAATGATATTTCAAAAAAGATGTAAAATATTAATAAGTCTAGACAAGAGAAAGTAAGCAACAACCTTAATAGCAATAAATTTATTATAAAAATAAACATAACAAAAAAATTTTTTTTTTCATAAATTTTCTGACTCCCATTTATAATTAAGGCAATAATCCAAACTCTAAGTAAAATTAATAGATAACTTACAAAATCTAAACCTATATTATAACCAACAGACCTTATCACACTTTTAGAGATTATAAAAACTCCGAACATACACCTAAATAAGAATAAGTTAATTTGATAATTTAACCAACTCTTAACTCTTACTACTATCAGGAGATTTATAAGAATAAATTTTAACATTTTAGAAACCTAAATCTCCTGAAATTATCATTTCCGTGTCTCCGCACTACACAAACCAATAAAGATAGGCCTAAAGCCCCTTCACAAGCAGCGAAAGTTAAAAAGAATAGTACAAAGAAAACTTCATTGCCTCTACAAGACAAAACCATGCCTATGAATCAATATATATTAAGTATTACGAACTCTAACCTAATTAAAGCCCCAAGTAAATGTTTTCGAGCTCTAACAAAAGCCCATAAACCACAAAAAATACTAAGCAAAGAACACCAAATTATTGTTAATTTTATCATTAGTCCTGGTAATTTAAATAAAATGTCGGTCTTGTAAACCGAAAAAGGCTCTAAAGCCCCAAGACTAACCTTCAGAAAAGAGAATCCTCCCATCTGCAGTTTCCAATACTGCTATTTTTATAAACTATTTTCTGTAATGACAACTCTTATCAGATTAATACTTCTAAACTCTTTTATATCAATTATTTTTATTAAAATATTTAGACCATTAGCTATAGGATCCGTTCTTCTTCTACAAACCATTCTAGTCTGTACTGCTACTGGAATTACATTTAAATCAATATGATTCTCATATATTTTATTTTTAATTTTTTTAGGTGCCATGCTAGTATTATTTATTTATGTAGCTTCCTTAGCTTCTAATCAACAATTCTTTTTTTCTCTAAAACTGTCAATATTTATATTAATAGTATTTCTCATATCCTTTACTTCAATTGTATTTGTTGACTCTTTATCAATTTTTCAAATTATTAATGTTGAACGCTCTTCTGTTACTCCTAATGAACTTCTAACTTCCTCTCCTTTATTATTAAGAATAATTTACTCCATAACCTCAATAAATTTAACCGTCTTCGTAATTTTATACCTCCTTTTAACATTAGTTGTGGTAGTGAAAATTACGGGTTTTTTTTATGGGCCCCTGCGAGTGTCATAAATAATGATAACTCCACTACGAAAATCTCATCCTTTATTCAAAATTGCGAACGGCGCAATTGTCGATTTACCAACCCCCGCAAATATTTCTACCTTATGAAATTTTGGATCATTACTTGGGCTTTGCTTAACTATTCAACTTATTACAGGATTGTTTTTAGCAATACACTACACGGCCCATATTGATCTCGCTTTTTCAAGAGTTGCCCATATTTGTCGAGACGTAAATTATGGTTGACTTTTACGTACTTTACACGCCAATGGTGCTTCCTTTTTCTTCATCTGCCTTTTTATACACATCGGACGCGGAATCTATTACGGATCGTATATATATATTCAAACATGATCGGTCGGAGTAATTATCTTATTTTTAGTAATAGGCACAGCATTTCTAGGGTACGTCTTACCCTGGGGACAGATATCTTTCTGAGGAGCCACTGTAATTACTAATTTAGCCTCAGCTATCCCTTATATTGGTACTGATCTTGTACAGTGAATTTGAGGTGGATTTGCTGTTGACAATGCAACTTTAACCCGATTCTTTACCTTTCATTTTCTATTTCCTTTCTTAGTGGCCGCCGCTAGGATAATTCATATTCTATTTCTCCACCAAACAGGTTCCAATAACCCCCTCGGTATTACTAGACAGGTTGATAAAGTCCCCTTTCATCCATATTTTTCTTTTAAAGATATTGTAGGTTTCCTAATTATAATTTCAAGTTTAGTTATATTAACCCTCCTAAACCCTTATCTCCTGGGCGACCCAGATAATTTTATCCCAGCCAACCCTCTAGTTACGCCTGCCCATATCCAGCCTGAATGATATTTTTTATTTGCCTATGCTATTCTACGATCCATTCCCAATAAGTTAGGGGGGGTAATTGCCCTAGTTATATCTGTAGCCATTTTGTTTATCCTTCCTTTTACTCATAAAGCCAAATTCCGTAGACTCTCATTCTACCCCTTAAACCAGTTTATATTCTGATGCTTAGTAGCAACTGTAATCCTCTTAACTTGAATTGGAGCACGCCCAGTGGAAGATCCTTATATTCTTATAGGCCAAATTTTAACGGTTATTTACTTCTCTTATTTTGTAATTAACCCCTTAATATTAGTTATTTGGGATAATCTTTTAGATTGGTTATCTATCTTTAACGGAAAAGTTTATGTTTTGAAAGCATACTAAAAGAGTTCGATTCTCTTGATAATCTATCCTCATTTTTATGAACTAAAAACTTTTAAAGGTGAAACCCTTAAAGGAAAAATCTTTCACATCAAATTTTCAAACCAAAAAAGAACAACCTGTAATTTAAAGATACTGGAAGATAACTTTTTCAAGCCACATATATTAATTTGTCGTACCGAAATCGAGGAAGAGTACCACGTACTCAAATGAAAACAAACCTAATTAAGGTAGATTTCAGATAAAATGTAAACCTTATTAGATTTCTACCTAGAAAAAGGATTACAAATAAACAACTTATAAAAATGATTCTTGCATATTCAGCCATGAAAATCAAAGCGAAACCCCCTGCCCTATATTCAGTGTTAAATCCAGAAACTAACTCCGACTCCCCTTCGGCAAAATCAAATGGTGTGCGATTAGTTTCAGCTAAACAAGTTACAAACCATAGCCCCCTTAAAGGTAAAGCAATAAACAAAAACCAATAAAATCGTTGGAATTCGTTAAAATCTTTAAAGTCGAATCTACTAATTAAAAACAAATAACTAAGTAGAACTAAAGTTAATCTTACTTCATAAGAGATAGTCTGAGCGACAGCACGTGTACACCCTAGAAGAGAATATTTAGAATTTGAAGATCATCCTGCTCCTATTCTAGAATACACCCCCAAACTTGCACAACATAAAAAAAATAATACACCTAAATCAAATCTAATTAAACCATTGTCATAAGGTATAATGCATCAGATTAACAAAGATAAGAATAATCTAAAAACGGGACTTACATAATAAGGAATAAAGTTAGATATTGTTGGAAAAGTTTGTTCCTTAGTGAACAGTTTGACTGCATCAGCAAAAGGCTGTAGCAGCCCTATATATCCTACTTTATTAGGACCTTTCCGAATTTGGATGTAACCTAAAACCTTTCGCTCTATTAAAGTTAAAAAAGCCACAGATATTAAAACAAAGACAATTAAGATTAAATAGTTAATAAATTTACATATTATTAAAATAGGCTAACCTTACTCTTAAGGAGCCTACCGTCTATAGTTATAATGTCTATATATTTAGATCCTAAATCTAATGCATTTGTTCTGCCAAAACAGTATCGTTTAATGTTAATCTATCGGCTCAGTAAATTTTACTGTTTCCCAATCCTTTCGTACTAAGGAAACTTCTTTTTTCATAAAAGATAGAAACCAACCTGGCTCACGCCGGTTTGAACTCAAATCATGTAAGATTTTAAAGGTCGAACAGACCTACTATTTAGACTTCTACACCTAAATGATATCTTAATTCAACATCGAGGTCGCAACTAACTCTGTCGATTAGGTCTCTCAAGAGAAATTACGCTGTTATCCCTAAAGTAACTTAATCTTATAATCCATACTAAAGGATCATTTAAACTAATTATCATTATTTTTGATTTAAAAACAGTTAACAATTTATATTTCTATCGCCCCAACAAAACACTTATTCCAAAAGCAAATTTATACCTTAATTCAACTACTTTTTAAACAAGAAGTAAAGTTTTATAGGGTCTTATCGTCCCTTTATATTATTTAAGCCTTTTCACTTAAAAGTAAACTTCAAGATTTACATTAGAGACAGCTAACTTCTCGTCCAACCGTTCATTCCAGTCCTCAATTAAAGAACTAATTACTATGCTACCTTTGCACGGTCAGAGTACCGCGGCCCTTTAGTTTCCCAGTGGGCAGGCCAGACTGTATATAACTTCAAACAGACATGTTTTTGATAAACAGGCGGAAGTATAATTTGCCGAGTTCCTTTCCTCTACCTTTAGGTCACTTAAATTCGTTTTTATCTTGTAAAAACATTTTTCACATTATTACTTAATCTATACTAATATTATCATTATTTATAATATTTTTATATTAAATAATATACCTTACTATATCATATAAGATAATTTAAATTTTTTTTTTTGGATTTTTTACTATAACGTTAAAAGAAACAGGGCTGATTTTAGGCCTAGTTAAAATAAATCTCCTACTTATCTTAATAAATCAATTATTGGTGAGCTCATGCTCCCCAATCTAACTAGTTTACTTAGATTAATAAACTGTAAAATTAAATTTCTTTCGTAAAGAACCAGATAAATAAGAAACGTTTAACATATCACTTCTAAAACTATATTTAACATTATTATGACATATAAAGAATAATATAATTCTAGATCTTCTTAATTCGGGAATACCTTTAAATACTAAGCTAATTTTGATAATCCCTGATACAAAAGGTACGATACCTTATAACTTCTTTTTTTTAATTTTATTAAAACGATCTTTCACAATACTTCTTAACTATAATCTTTGATAAAAATTTCTTAGAATATACTAATTTGCTATCTTTTGTAATTTTTTATTTAAAATAACTAAATTCTATCATCTTCTTAGATAAGTTTTCTTTCTTAAGTAGCGTCTTACAGACGATCGCTACATCGTAAATGAAGTGCTTAAACTTAGCTACTACTTAATTTTTCACCTAGAGGCACCTTCCGGTACATCTACTATGTTACGACTTATCTCACCAACTTTCAGCGAGAGCGACGGGCAATGTGTACACACTTTAGAGCCTGTATCATTTTACCATGTTAAGCAAAAATTACTATTAAATCCACCTTCAAAAAGATAATTCTATCTTTTATTCGTAATTTTCTGAAATAAAATTGTAACCCATCTCACTCCTTTACCATAGGCTGCACCTTGACCTAATTTTATAGATCATTTTAGACCTTTGAAAGCGTAACCCTTTAAAGCACGCCTGATAATGGTGGTATACAAGCTGATAAGTACCAGGTAAAGTAAGATTCTTCGTGGTGTATCGTTTACTGGACAGGTTCCTCTAACTGGACTAAAAAACCGCCAAATCCTTTAAATTTCTAGCCTATAACTGATTACTACTCAAGCTTTTAAATTCGAATCAAGAATACCAGGGTATCTAATCCTGTTTTTACTCAAGACCTTGACGACCTAAAAATGAATCTATTTCAAAAATTAACCTTGCCAAGAACCACATTCCACTGTTTTATTAGGTAGGAACTTTTTTAAAAAATAAATTTAATTTTTGAATCACAAACTAACTTTTTTCCACTTTTCCATCTAGTCTAACCGCGGCTGCTGGCACAATTTTAGCCTGGAAATATATAACATTAACTAAATCAGGATTGCCCCCATAAAGCTAAAACCATGTACTGAGATACGAAACTTTTTTTTAAAATTTAATGTACACTCGCACACACATTCATGTAAGTATATCTTATAGCGGAAATGAGAACTAGGATCAAATGCTCCTCAAAGAGGACAAATAATACTTCCCATGGTAGTACTTTAACAACATTTAAAATAATAATTCACAATCATCACATTTATGTCATTATTATTTATATAATTAAATAACTTGTGTACGTATTAAAGTAAAAAAAATCTCCAGATTTAGAAAGAGAGAGCCACCTCTTAAAGACATTTTTTTTTTTTTTTTACATATATACCACTTAAGCTAAGCAATAGATTCAGGATTATTTTTTATAATTACGTTAAATTCAAAAATTGATTTATAAAAAGAGTTAACTATAAACATATATATACATTTATAAAGATTTATATGCATATTTAAATGTTTATAATATTTGATAGTTATTATATATATATAAAAAACCCATAATGATCCTCGTTATGGGTTTTTTATATATATATTTATAAAGATTTGTATGCATATATATATATTTAAAGTATTTAGTAATAAACATTTCATAATTAAAACAGAATAGTATATATAATTACTCTTTAATTTAATTAATAATCTTACTTCCAAATTATGTAATTTGGAAGTAAGATTATTTATCTAAATAGTATATTTATTAATATTAAAGAAAATTTAAAAATAAGAATATGAATGTATATATGTATATATATATATTTAATGATATGTATATTAATAAAGAAATTTTAAAATTTAAAGATCATTATAAGTATAATATAATGTATACTTTAAATAATTATATCATATAAATATAACTTATATTCTAAGATATGTATAAAATTCTTAAATCAAGAAGAATTTTATACACCTTTTTTGTCAATTCCTTCTTTAGGTGCTCCTAAAGGAATTGACCATTCAAAGGTGTATAAAATTATATAAACAAATAAACGTTAAAATTTAATAAATTGTAACCGATAAGCATTTAATGATCTTTATATAATTATATTTATTTAAAATGTATATTGTCTTATAAAATTCGAGTTTTTCAAAAACAAAAAAAAATTTTTTTTTTTTGTAAAAATCACATTATTTTCTTCTTTTAGCCCGAATTTGGCTCCTCCCCGCTTTTCCGTCCTTTATTTTAAGCGTTTACAAATACATTATTGTTTTTTTTTTCATCTAAATTCTTATTTCATTTTTCCATCCTTTATTTTAGACATTTGTAAATTAACCATTTTTTTTTTTTTTTAAAAACATTTTATTTCCTCTAAATGAGTAAAGTGCTTGACAAAAAGATCGTCTTGATGGGGCGCAATATGGAGGTTAAGCCCTCTCTTTACTATATATTTAATGGAATTACACCAATTCTGTTAAGATCAAAACTTAAAGTGCCTCTACACTAAAATATAATCAGAAAAGGTCAGCTAAATATTAAGCTTATGGGCTCATACCCCATCCATGAAATTTTTTTTCTCTTTTCAATTTCTTTTCTTCTCTCTCCAGCCCGAGTCCTATTCCTTTCTACTACCCTATTGGGAACACTTCTAGCCACCTCTTCGTGTTCCTGGTTAACCTGTTGGATAGGATTAGAACTCAATCTTTTATCGTTTATCCCGATCGTTTCGTCGAATAAAAACTTATATGGATCTGAGAGAGCCCTAAAATATTTTTTAATTCAAGCTTTAGGCTCGGCTATTATTTTAGGGAGGGCCCCAGCTATAATAATTTTTGTTGCTAACACACCAGAAATTATTATTTTAGCTGCTATTGTCCTAAAGCTGGGAGCCGCCCCTCTTCATTTTTGATTTCCAGCTATTATGCAAGGGCTACCTTGATTTCAAGGTCTGATATTGATAACATGGCAAAAAATTGCTCCTATTTTATTAATCTCTTACTTACCCACCTCTCGTCATTTAACATTCTTTATTCTAGCTACAGCTAGCTTATCAGCTTTAATTGGCGGAGTTAGAGGCATGAATCAGGTTTTTTTACGTAAAATCTTGGCCTACTCCTCCATTAGACATTTGGGATGAATACTTACCTCTCTAAGATTGGGGTTACCTATTTTTATTAACTACTTTATCATTTACAGTTTAACAACGTCCTCGGTTGTCTTTATTTTAAACTCCCAACAAATTTTTCACTTAAAAAATATTTTTTTTTCTTCATTTAATTCGATCTCTCTCAAAGTATATCTCTTCTTATCATTTTTCTCTCTGGGGGGCCTTCCCCCTTTTTTAGGGTTCTTTCCTAAACTTCTCGTAATTTCAGGTTTAGCAGGACAAAGTCATGTTTTATGACTGAGAATGCTTTTAATTTCAGCTCTTTTAACCCTATTTTTTTATATCCGGATTGCAATTTCTTCTATTACCTTTTCATCTTCCAAGAGTAAATATGAAGTTAAGTTGCTAGTAAACAAACCTTACGCCACACTAACCAGCTCATTAATTAATTTTGCCCCTATCCTAGGACCTTTACTAACTATCCCACCTTATTAAGGTTTTAAGTTAGTAAAAAACTAGGGGCCTTCAAAGCCCCCATCAGGAGCTGGTGCTTCTAAATCTTAGCGATTGAGGCCAAGGCAATATCCTCTGCATTATTGAATTTGCAGTTCAAGGTGTTTTTTACACTACAAGACCGATCATAACCAGGGGATATTTAATCCGTAAATAAATTTACAATCTACCGCTTGAGTCTCAGCCACCTGGTTAA